GGTCCCATATTTAGTAATTCCTGAACTACTTCTTCTGTATCGGGGATCGTCGAAATAAGCAAGAATACTATTTCTACGTAAAATCCCATTTATGGGTATTTCAATCGAGATACCAGAACGGGGCATTAGTTCTTTCTCCCGTTCTTGATCATATTGGAATGGGATGATGAATCTATTTCTTCGCCTTTTCGCCAATAAATCAGAATTCTCGTGGAGAATGGCAGGATATAGGAAATTCCAATGACCATTAGATATGATTCGATCAGGTCCTGAATAATCAAGAATCCCCTGCCCTTTTTTACTGGAAGGATCCGAACTAAACAATTTGTGTCTCACTCGATCATTAGTCACTGAGAGGTCAGAAATATATCTCCGTTCGACAGAAAGAGAATGAACATTCATTTGATCTTGATCCTTGTGGAGCGAAAAAGTGACTATACTGGATCTGCACGGACCTCCTGATAATATCCATAAATGACTTGTTTTTGGTAAGAGATGAACATTACCATATCTATATTCAGGCGCATGGTACACATCGGTACTCCAGTGCATTTCTCCCTCTGAGTCAGAATAAATATGTTTTCGAACCCTCTCTTTAAAATTGAAAGTGGATGTTCCAGCGCGAATCTCAGCAATCACTTGTTCTGATTCTACATATTGATCGTTTTGAACTAAAAGAAAACTTTTTGGTGGAATATTCACATTATGTAGAATATCCTGACTCCCAATAGTTACATACAGGTCTATATAACATAGAAAAGCAGGATGTCCATGACGTGTACGTGTGGGATGAACCAAATCCTCATTGAATTTGATTTTTCCATTAGAAGGAGCTCGTACATGTTCTGCAGTACCACCTGTAAATACTCCACCGGTATGAAAAGTTCTTAATGTTAGTTGAGTCCCTGGTTCCCCAATTGATTGACCTGCAATAATACCTACTGCTTCTCCCAATTCGACCAGGTCGCCATGAGTGGGACTCCGACCATAACATAATCTACAGATCCAAGATGTACTCCTGCAAATAAAGGGGGTTCGAATATATATTGATTGTGCTCGAAAGGTTATGAATCGATTGACAAGTCCAATACCAATATCTTGATTTCGAGTGGCAATGCATCGTAGACCCATATATATATCGTCTGCTAATACACGACCAATTAGTGTTTGGATCAAAATTTTTTCCGTCGTCCCATTTCGAGGACTCACGGAAATACCTCGGATAGTGCCACAATCTGTTCTACGCACAACAATGTGTTGAACTACTTCAACAAGTCTACGCGTGAGGTATCCAGCATCTGATGTTCGTACAGCAGTATCCACAACTCCTTTGCGGGCTCCGTAGCAGGAAATTATATATTCCGTTAAAGAAAGTCCTTCGCGTAAATTGCTTTGAATGGGTAAATCAATCATTTGTCCTTGGGGGTCCGACATTAATCCTCTCATACCTACTAATTGGTGTACCTGAGATGCATTTCCTCTAGCTCCCGAAAAGGACATTATATGGACTGGATTAGAAGGATCAGTCATCCTAAAATTAGGATGCATTTCTTGTCTCAAATATTCACTTGTAGCATACCATATCTCAATGGATTGACGCAATTTTTCTACCGCGTGTACATTCCCATAATGATGGTGCTTTTCTAAAATCAAACTTTGTTGTTCAGCATCTTGGACTAGCCATCCCTTAGAAGGTATTGTTAAAAGATCATCAATTCCTAATGAAATGGATGTAGCAGTGGCTTGCTGGAAACCCAGAGTCTTTACTTGATCCAGGATGTGCGATGTATATGCCATTCCGAAGTGATCTATTAATCTGCTAATAAGTCGTTTCATGGCAGTTGCATCTATCACTTTATTGTGAAAAACCAGATCGGCCCGTTCTGCCATAAGTACCTCCATATTCCGCTGAGTAGGATTCGACAATGGGTTTGAGTCAGTGATTTGAAGACTTCCTTTCCTCGATCTTGATTCACGTAGAAATTCAGGAATTATGATACCGGTTGAGCCGTAGAGAACCGAATTCCCACGGTATCACATAATTACTTAGCTTAGGTATCGTATGAGTAGGCCCGACAAAACCCTTGTATGGCTTCTTCTATTTCTCGATAAAAAGAAATATGACCAACAGTTGTTCGAATGTATATACAAAGGATTTCTTTTTTTACACTTCTTACTATTAGATAGTGCCCATAAATCTCATGATAGGTACCCAAAGATTCATATTGAACTTCGATGGGAACTTCTCTTGAGGCAATGACACGTTGATCGAGTCGCCACCGGAGCCACAAAGGACTATCTAAATTGATTCGTTTCTGCCGATAAGCTCCAAGTGCATCATAGGAACTACAAAAATAGGGTTCTTTCTCTTTCGTATACTTATTATCGTCAACCGTTTCATTTTGATAGTTTCTTCGATTACATGGATTATACCTATTTGAACAAATACCTCGACGATTCCCGATCGTTAATATATAGAGTCCAATAAGCATATCTTGAG